TATAATAACGGATTCGAAATTGTAACCAAGCATCGCCCATTGGTTCTATACCCGATTCATAACTAGAAAGCTTCTCTGGTCCTTTGCTAATCGGGGCTAAAACTGCGGAAATTAGAAATGCCAAAATAGGAATAACGTTTGATATTATTAGAAATGCCCAGAAAATATCATATTTGTAAAGCAGAAACATAGACGAACTCCTTTGAATGGGGAAAATATACCGAATTCGTCGATTCGAATTGGAATTCATTGTCAAGTCATCGGTAACAGGTTAGTCAAAACCAAAATGCATTTTGGTCGAACCACACAGTTTCACTTGTTTGCTGTGATGTCTCGTTTCTCGATTGTACTCCTATTTTCATTACACTTCCTTCGATTTTATTTCAGTATAGTATAAATCTCTTATACAAACAAAACAAATAAAACTCTCTTGCTTTCACCTCGCTTCGGGCTTTTAGAAAAAAAAAATTCCAAATAGAATTCTCATTTTGATTTCGAATTTTGAAATTTTGAATATTCGAATTCGAAATTCAATCGATTTTCGATTCTATTTTCTATATCGATTTTGTTTTCTGTTTATGAAAAGATCTTCGTTTTTCAAACGCGGACGTGTCGACAAATACAGTAATCCGTTCCTATATCCATGTGACTTACTATTTGATTTGAGTGGGGTTAGGTTGGAGTTTTCATTTTTAACCGGATTCATGTCATGATTTTGCCTCCTTTACTGTCCACAATCAAAGAGTTAGTGAGACTTCTTTTCCTTGGTATACCTACTCATTTTTGGTGAATTTTTTGAGGCAAAATCATATGGAATTCACATACGAAAAAAAATGAATTACTAAAAAAAATGGGTTTCTTTATCCGAGATTCGAAAAAAAAAAATAACGATTGAAATGGGCTTTTGTTTTCCGTTTTATGTTCTGCTCTGAACGAGCCCCCCATAAGCAAGCTTATGGGAATGATTTTATTTCGATGAACCAAGCAACCACGAGCGACCGGTTACAAACAACAAAAAATACAGTAATAATGAAAACTATAGAACTTTTTGTATTTCAATTTTGATTATTATATTATTATAGGGCTATACGGACTCGAACCGTAGACCTTCTCGGTAAAAGAGATCGAACTGATTCTTATCAAAATGATTCGAACTCTTTCAAAGACCCAACATGCATTTTTTTTTTGCATTGGGCTCTTTCATTAACTGCTAGAAATATCAGTTAGTCTACCATATTTTTTTTCTTGACAGAAAAATAAGGAAATGGCTCCACGTGCTCGGATTCATTATTTGGATTGTGATATAGGAGCACTACCAAAGTGTTTCAAAGAAAGGTTATCTTGACGTAGGTTTGCTTCTGGCCTAGATTAACCTAAGTTAAATTGAGTCTCTATCATCCTGATTAAAGAATCAAATATGAAACTTCATACGCCTTAAGGTTCATAGGACAAAAAGAGAATTTTTGAGGTCCTTATACTCATTATGCCTAGCATTGAATAGACTAGGTATTCACCTTATCAATATCTCAAATCAATGATGGATTCCATTTGGTTCCTAAATGGGAACCTGAATCGAACCGAACCATTTGTCAGGCTATTGTTCTCTTGTTTTGTTCCCTAAAAATCCTGGAGTCAGACATTGATTTCTCAAAAAGATCAATTCTTTGATTGCATGATGGACTCTTCTGAAAAACATTGGCGCACGTGTAAACGAGGTGCTCTACCTAACTGAGCTATAGCCCTTGTGCTTGTGATACATATTTTATCATATTATGTAGATAATTTCTTGTCAAGATGAATATTCCATGATCCAACATCGTATCTCTTTGATCTTTTTGATTGGTATTGCTTCGAAGTCTTATTGCATTTATAATCCATCAATGGGAGGGGTCCTTTTTTTTTCTCCTTATAATGATAAATGACCTACTTAACTCAGTGGTTAGAGTATTGCTTTCATACGGCGGGAGTCATTGGTTCAAATCCAATAGTAGGTAGAACTTATTAGATACCATGGTCAATGGTATCTAATAAGTTTTTCTACTTACTGATTTTGTATCTTTTCTATCCTATTCGATTTGATTTTCGAATTGAAACTAAAACTTTTTTCCTTACATCAGAATCCGATTCCACTTGATTGTATTTGATTGGATTCAATCGGAAGAATCCATATGTGTATAAACAAAAATTCTTTGGATTAGGATTATTCGATTCGGGCGCACCGACGAGTTACGAAATCACATTGAGAACCTCTACTCGTGTCCTAGCTCGTCTGAGAGCTAGATTTGCCTCAATTGTTTGTCTCTTACTTTCAGCTTTCCTCAAGCCGGCTTCCGCTATTTCAAGAGTTTGCTGAGCTTCTTGGGGATCAATGTCACTACTCTTCTCCGCATCATTTACTAAAACGGTGATCTCATTATTACCTATTCTAGCAAAACCGCCCATCAGAGCCATCGTTAACCATTGGTCATTAAAGCGTATTCTCAAAATACCTATATCTACA